ACGTCTTACACAACAACCCCTTAAAGGAAGGGCCAAGAAAGGGGGGCAACGGGTAGGAGAAATGGAAGTTTGGGCTTTAGAAGGGTTTGGCGTTGCTTATATTTTACAAGAAATGCTTACTTATAAATCTGATCATATTAGAGCTCGCCAGGAAGTACTTGGTACTATAATCTTTGGAGGAAGAATCCCGACTCCTGAGGATGCTCCAGAATCTTTTCGGTTGTTCGTTCGAGAACTACGATCTTTAGCTCTGGAACTGAATCATTTTCTTGTATCTGAGAAGACTTTCCAGCTTAATAGGAAGGAAGCTTAATCGAAATGAAGCAGAAGTTTTCTTCTATGATCGATCGATATACACATCAACAACTCCGAATTGGATTAGTTTCTCCTCAACAAATAAGTACTTGGTCCAAAAAAATCCTGCCTAATGGCGAGATAGTTGGAGAGGTGACAAAACCTTATACCTTTCATTACAAAACCAATAAACCAGAAAAAGATGGATTATTTTGTGAAAGAATTTTTGGGCCTATCAAAAGTGGAATTTGTGCTTGTGGAAATTATCGAGTAATCGGAGATGAAAAGGAAGACCCGCAATTTTGTGAACAATGCGGAGTCGAGTTTGTTGATTCTCGGATACGAAGATATCAAATGGGCTACATCAAACTCGCATACCCGGTAATGCATGTGTGGTATTTGAAACGTCTTCCTAGTTATATTGTGAATCTTTTAGATAAACCTCTTAACGAATTAGAAGACCTAGTATACTGCGGTGTGTGATTTGATCGAAATTCTGATTTTACAGATTCGAAATGAGAAACTGTCATCCCATTTAATCCAATCGGGATGCCCTTACCTGACATGTTTCTTGGTAGGAGTAACATGAAGCTCAGAATTAGGGATGTATTCAAGACGCTCCCCAAAAAGGGAATTGATCTATGGTCGATTTCATAAGAATTTATAGTTATACCTCGTAAAAAAAAAGACTTTTTCTTTTGTGGAATTAAACAGTTCCTTTTTTTTAGAAAGAAATTATGTTCAAGTAAGCAAATAGAAAAGATGTCATGGTTACAAGAGTCTATCTATCGCATATAGACTTTAAGGACATCGTGGCCTAACCGTCGAGGTGAAGTCGGGACCTAAAAGATCGAATGGAACATTACATAGACAAGTAAATTCCTTATGAATTCCAAGGTACTCTCTTTAATTAAGAATTACGGGATTCATCATTCGAGAGGAAGTAGACTACTCAAGAATTTCACATTTCATTTATGTCATAATTGAATAAAGGATTCATAAAATCTAAATAAAAATAATAAGGAAGACAGAATCAATGAAGTTTTGCTTGATCTTCACTGGAAACTTGAGTAAGGAGTAGATCTTTTTGGAGTTTTCTAGAATCTGAAAGCGAGAACTCCTTTCTTTTTCTTTTTTTCTTTATTTGACCTACTTTAGCCGGATGAAAGGAAACTTTCACGTCCGATTTTGAGGGGGGGGGTCCTATCCCAATTTTTATTTTGCTAGGCCCATAGATAAAAAACCTACTTTTTTACGATTACGGGGTTTATTGGAATATGAAATTCAACCCTGGAAATACAGGATCCCAATTTTTTTTACTACCCGGAGCTTCGATACATTTCGAAATCGAGAGATGTCTACCGGGGGAGGTTCTATCAGACAACAATTAGCCAATCTAGATTTACGAATGATTATAGATTATTCATTGGTAGAATGGAAAGAATTGGAGGAAGAGGAACCCACAGGGAATGAATGGGAAGATCGAAAAGTTGGAAGAAGAAAAGATTTTTTGCTTAGACGCATGGAATTGGCTAAGCATTTTATTCGAACAAATATAGAACCAAAATGGATGGTTTTGTGTCTATTACCAGTTCTTCCTCCTGAGTTGAGACCAATCTATCATATAGATGAGGATAAACTAGTGACCTCGGATATTAATGAAATCTATAGAAGAATTATCTATCGGAATAATACTCTTACAGATCTATTAACAACAAGTATAGCTACGCCAGAAGAATTAATAATATCTCAGGAAAAATTGCTACAAGAAGCCGTGGATGCACTTCTTGATAATGGAATCTGCGGACAACCAATGAGGGATGATCATAATAGAATTTACAAGTCGCTTTCAGATGTAATTGAAGGCAAAGAAGGAAGAGTTCGCGAGACTCTGCTTGGTAAACGAGTCGATTATTCAGGGCGGTCAGTGATTGTCGTGGGCCCTTCACTTTCATTACATCGATGTGGATTGCCTCGCGAAATTGCAATAGAACTTTTCCAGGCATTTGTAATTCGTGACCTAATTAGAAAACATCTTGCTTCGAACATAGGAGTTGCTAAGAGTCAAATTCGGAAAAAAAGACCTATTGTATGGGAAATACTTCAGGAAATTCTGGATGACCATCCTGTATTGCTGAATAGAGCGCCTACTCTGCATAGATTAGGCATACAGGCATTCCTCCCCGTTTTAGTGGAAGGGCGTGCTATTTGTTTACATCCATTAGTTTGTAAGGGCTTCAATGCAGACTTTGACGGGGATCAAATGGCTGTTCATGTGCCTTTATCTTTAGAGGCTCAAGCAGAGGCACGTTTACTTATGTTTTCTCATATGAATCTTTTGTCTCCAACTATTGGAGATCCCATTTCTGCACCAACTCAAGATATGCTTAGTGGACTCTATGTCTTAACGAGTGGAAATCGTCGGGGTATTTGTGTAAATAGGTATAATCCATGTAATCGTAGAAACTATCAAAATGAAGATCATAACTATAAGTATACAAAAAAAAAAGAACCCTTTTTTTGTAATGCCTATGATGCAATTGGAGCTTATCGGCAAAAACAAATCAATTTAGGTAGTCCTTTGTGGCTGCGGTGGCGACTGGATCAACGTGTTATTGCTGCAAGAGAAGCTCCTATCGAAATTCACTATGAATCTTTGGGGACCTATTATGAGATTTATGGACACTATCTAATAGTAAGAAGTATAAAAAAAGAAATTCTTTATATATATATTCGAACCACTCTTGGTCATATTTCTCTTTATCGAGAAATAGAAGAAGCCATACAGGGGTTTTGGCAGGGCTGTTGTAATTCTATGCTACCAGCGGGAATTCGAGTCTCGCCGGGTTAACTAGGACTAGAATTGCAGAATTTCTACGTGAATCAAAATCTAGAAAAGGAAGTTTTCCAATCACTGACTCAAACCCATTGTCAAATTCTACTCAGCGCAACGCAATATGGAGGTACTGATGGCAGAACGGACCACTCAGGTCTTTCACAATAAAGTGATAGACGGAACTGCCATGAAACGACTTATTAGTCGATTTATTGATCACTATGGAATAGGATATACATCACATATCCTAGATCAAGTAAAGACTCTGGGTTTCCGACAAGCTACCGCCGCATCCATTTCATTAGGAATTGATGATCTTTTAACAATACCTTCTAAAAGATGGCTAGTTCAAGACGCTGAACAACAAAGTGTTATTTTGGAAAAACACCATCATTATGGGAATGTACACGCGGTAGAAAAATTACGTCAATCGATCGAGATATGGTATGCCACAAGTGAATATTTGCGACAAGAAATGACTCCTAATTTTCGGATGACCGATCCTTTTAATCCAGTCCATATAATGTCTTTTTCGGGAGCCAGAGGAAATGCATCTCAGGTACATCAATTAGTAGGTATGAGAGGATTAATGTCGGATCCCCAAGGACAAATGATTGATTTACCCATTCAAAGCAATTTACGCGAAGGACTCTCTTTAACAGAATATATTATTTCTTGCTACGGAGCCCGTAAAGGAGTTGTGGATACCGCTATCCGAACATCAGATGCAGGATATCTCACGCGCAGACTTGTTGAAGTAGTGCAACACATTGTTGTACGTCGAACAGATTGTGGCACCGTTCGAGGTATTTCTGTAAGTCCTCGAAATGGAATGATGGCGGACAGGATTTTTATCCAAACATTAATTGGCCGTGTATTAGCAGATGATATATATATAGGTTCGCGATGCATTGCTACTAGAAATCAAGATATTGGGGTTGGACTTGTCAATAGATTCATAACTTTTAGAGCACAACCAATCTCTATTCGAACCCCCTTTACTTGTAGGAGTACATCTTGGATTTGTCAATTATGTTATGGCCGGAGTCCAGCTCATGACGACCTGGTCGAATTGGGGGAAGCTGTAGGTATTATTGCAGGTCAATCTATTGGAGAACCGGGCACTCAATTAACATTAAGAACTTTTCATACTGGCGGAGTATTCACAGGGGGTACTGCAGAACATGTGCGAGCCCCTTCTAATGGAAAAATAAAATTCAATGAGGATTTGGTTCATCCGACACGTACACGTCATGGACATCCTGCTTTTCTATGTTCTAGAGACTTGTATGTAACTATTGAGAGTGAAGATATTATACACAATGTGTGTATTCCGCCCAAAAGTTTTCTTTTAGTGCAAAACGATCAATATGTAGAATCAGAACAAGTCATTGCTGAGATTCGCGCGAGAACATCCACTTTGAATTTGAAAGAGAAGGTTCGAAAACATATTTATTCTGACTCAGAGGGCGAAATGCACTGGAATACCGATGTGTACCATGCACCTGAATTTACATATGGTAATATTCATCTCTTACCAAAAACAAGTCATTTATGGATATTATTAGGGGAGCCCTGGAGATCTAGTCTAGGCCCCTGTTCGATCCACAAGGATCAAGATCAAATGAACGCTTATTCTCTTTCTGTTAAGCGAAGATATATTTATAACCCCTCAGTAACTAATAATCAAGTGAGACACAAATTTTTTAGTTCGTATTTTTCTGGTAAAAATCAAAAAGGAGATAGGATTCCTGATTATTCAGAACTGAATCGAATTACATGTACTGGTCGTTGTAATCTCAGATATCGGGGCATTCTCGACGGGAATTCTGATTTATTGGCAAAGAGGCGAAGAAATAGAGTTATCATC